TGCTTCCGGAGGGGCACGCATGCAAGAAGGAAGTTTGAGCTTGATGCAAATGGCTAAAATATCTTCTGCTTTATATGATTATCAATCAAATAAAAAGTTATTCTATGTACCAATCCTTACATCTCCTACTACCGGTGGGGTGACAGCTAGTTTTGGTATGTTGGGGGATATCATTATTGCCGAACCCAATGCCTACATTGCCTTTGCGGGTAAAAGAGTAATTGAACAAACATTGAATAAAACAGTACCCGAAGGTTCACAAGCGGCTGAGTATTTATTCCAGAAGGGCTTATTCGATCTAATCGTACCACGTAATCCTTTAAAAAGCGTTCTGAGTGAGTTATTTCAACTCCACACTTTCTTTCCTTTGAATCAAAATTAGAACATTAAGTTCAATTATTTTGAGTAAACAAGTAATTAGTTTATCGGAATCCAAGTCAAAATTAGACGAATGGGGTTTTCTTTGTTGACATAAGATCTAATTGTATAAAGAATCAAAAGTCACAGAAAATCCGCCCCTTATTTCTATATTCCTGATTATTGATCAAGAAACCTCTATCAACAAGATAAAAGATGAAATTCTTCTTTTCGTGAAATTAGGCAAATAAAAAAAATATCCTCTTCTCGTCATATATAATTAAAATATAGAATAGAATTTTTTATCTTTCTATATCTTACGATAATCCTATTTTGACTAAGAATCCCTGCTGGATGGGATTCTAACAAACCCTTCAATATAAAATATAAATAGAATTAATTTTTAAGAAACTTTTTGCTTAGTAAATGAAATTCGAAGACAAGAGCAAAAAATGAAGAAAATAATAATATCTCATCCATATCCTTTCAAATCTTTCATGTAGAAAGATGAAAAACTACATTATATACTCAATTAGATAGATACTTAGATCTATAGATATTAAGTAATAATAATTCCAATTTAGAATTATAATAAGATATCTTTATATATAATAAGATATCTTTATATTATAAATATAAAATATAAATAATAATAACAGGTACAAATAGTAAATCGAGGTACCCATTCTATGACAACTCTTAACTTTCCCTCTCTTTTGGTGCCTTTAGTAGGCCTAGTATTTCCGGCAATCGCAATGGCTTCTTTATTTTTTCATGTTCAAAAAACTAAGATTGTTTAGAGCCGATGGGACAAAATCTCATCTATTTTTTTTTTTCAAAACTGACGCTTGTATCATAACACAGATATCCATTTAGAAAAATATGGTATAAGCGGCTTCCGCCGAAAAACTCTTATGTCTGCAGAAAATGCTATAGGGGTAAATGGATTGTAACTATTTTCAAATAGACCCGAATCGCCGGATGGCTGAACTGTAAAGTTGGTCTATCTATATGTATGTGGCTATCTTTAGTGAGATCATACGAAGGGTATGTTATTAGTTTAGATCTAACCAATTTAATGAATTACTCCTAAAGGTTCACATCAAACTAGTGCTAGTTGATGCGAGTTACTTCGGAAACAAAAGGACTAAAGTCAAATTCATTTGGGGTATTCTCTCAATTCCAAAAAAAGCAACCGGATCAAGTATGAGTTGTCGATCAGAACATATATGGATAGAACCTATAAAGGGGGCTCGAAAAACAAGTAATTTCTGCTGGGCTGTTATCCTTTTTTTAGGTTCATTAGGATTCTTGTTGGTTGGAACCTCCAGTTATCTTGGTAGAAATTTGATATCTTTATTTCCGTCTCAGCAAATCGTTTTTTTTCCACAAGGAATTGTGATGTCTTTCTATGGGATCGCGGGTCTTTTTATTAGCTCCTATTTGTGGTGCACAATTTCGTGGAATGTAGGTAGTGGTTATGATCGATTTGATAGAAAAGACGGAATAGTGTGTATCTTTCGTTGGGGATTTCCTGGAAAAAATCGTCGGATCTTCCTCCGATTTCTTATAAAAGATATTCAGTCCGTCAGAATAGAACTTAAAGAGGGTATTTATGCTCGTCGTGTCCTTTATATGGATATCAGAGGCCAGGGAGCCATTCCATTGACTCGTACTGATGAGAATTTTACTCCACGGGAAATGGAACAAAAAGCTGCGGAATTGGCCTATTTCTTGCGTGTACCAATTGAAGTATTTTAAGAAATGAGCCGAGAAATGAATGCTTTCTCAGCAGGAGGGCAAAAATGCAAGAATCCTCTTTTTCTATAACTTTTCTATAAAATAACTTAATTGAGGTTTCTTCAGAACATTCATTCGAGTCAAAGCAGACATATATAGAACAAGTATAAAATAAAACTCTTTTGGGGATCTTTTATATGTATCGAAATATACACAACTCAATTCAATAAAAAAATCATAAACAAATCGAAATATCTCATAATCAACCATTTCGAAATAAGGAAATTCCCCCCTTTTTTTACTTGTTGGAATTGAGACTTTAGATTCAGATAGATCATATCTTGTAATTTTTTCGAAGCTTCTTTTTAGACTTTTTGTGCTCGACCAAAAAATTGGATCTCTTATAATGATAACTAGCCAATTTCTGTCGTTTTTTGCCACTCATTTTTCACAATATTCTTCAGAAATTTCCCTCAATTATTCTATCCCTGACTACTCAAAGTCAGTGAAATTTTTCGAAATATTAGATATTTTGATATAATGATAGAAAAGGAGTTCTTTCGTCTCAAAATCTGAATAATATTCATATTCATTATTTAAAGTGGTTCTTCCGGTCATTCATCGAAAGGAGATATGTGCTTTGACCAATTGAGATATAGGGAAACAATATTTGTTGATTATTTATTCATTCGAATTTTTCGTCTATTTCTGTATTTTTTTCTAGATTCAAGGCCTAACCACGAAATCACAAATAAAAAAGAGTGAATAGATTCATAGGTTCGATAACTTGTAATAGAACTCATGCGTGATAGAAATATTAGATTACATAGAGTCGACGAATGAGATGGGTTCATTAACAATTCACAGATGAAAAAATGGCAAAAAAGAAAGCATTCACTCCTCTTTTATATCTTGCATCTATAGTATTTTTGCCCTGGTGGATTTCTCTCTCATTTCAAAAAAGTCTGGAATCCTGGGTTACTAATTGGTGGAATACTAGGCAATCCGAAACTTTTTTGAATGATATTGAAGAAAAGAGTATTCTAGAAAAATTCATAGAATTAGAGGAACTCCTCTTCTTAGAGGAAATGATGAAGGAATACTCGGAGACACATCTACAAAACCTTCGTATAGGAATTCACAAAGAAACAATCCAATTAATCGAGATACACAACGAGGATCGTATTCATACGATTTTGCACTTATCGACAAATATAATCTGTTTCATTATTCTAAGTGGTTATTCTATTTTGGGTAATAAAGAACTTGTTATTCTTAACTCTTGGGCTCAGGAATTCCTATATAACTTAAGTGACACAATAAAAGCTTTTTCTCTTCTTTTATTAACTGATTTATGTATCGGATTTCATTCGCCCCATGGTTGGGAACTGATGATTGGCTTTGTCTACAAGGATTTTGGATTTGTTCATAATGATCAAATTATATCTGGCCTTGTTTCCACTTTTCCAGTCATTCTAGATACAATTTTAAAATATTGGATTTTCCGGTATTTAAATCGCGTATCTCCGTCACTTGTAGTGATTTATCATTCAATGAATGACTGAAAAATTATCTACCTAATCCAATTATAATGTTTCTTACTTTGTAGTTGTACATAAGCATGATAATCGTACTTACTCTTTATCTTTCTACCCATCCCGGAGATTCATCCTATATATTAATCCAGTCAAATTATTCCAGTAAATAACAGAATCGTGGATAGGAAACTCCATTAGTGACCTACCCCAATTTATTGTAGAAATTTTCGGGATCAATGGTTGGACCATGCAAACTAGAAATACTTTTTCTTGGATAAAGGAACAGATTACTCGATCTATTTCCGTATCGCTCATGATATATATCATAACTCGTACATCCATTTCAAATGCATATCCCATTTTTGCACAGCAGGGTTATGAAAATCCACGAGAAGCGACTGGACGTATTGTATGCGCCAATTGCCATTTAGCTAATAAACCAGTGGATATTGAGGTTCCGCAAGCGGTACTTCCCGATACTGTATTTGAAGCAGTTGTTCGAATTCCTTATGATATGCAACTGAAACAAGTTCTTGCTAATGGTAAAAAAGGGGCTTTGAATGTAGGGGCTGTTCTTATTTTACCAGAGGGTTTTGAATTAGCCCCTCCCGATCGTATTTCCCCCGAGATAAAAGAAAAGATGGGCAATCTGTCTTTTCAGAGCTATCGCCCCAATCAAAAAAATATTCTTGTCATAGGCCCTGTTCCTGGTCAGAAATATAGTGAAATCACCTTTCCTATTCTTTCCCCCGACCCCGCTACTAAGAAAGACATTCACTTCTTAAAATATCCTATATACGTAGGCGGAAACAGGGGAAGGGGCCAGATTTATCCTGACGGGAGCAAGAGTAACAATACAGTTTATAATGCTACAGCATCAGGTATAGTAAGCAAAATCCTACGAAAAGAAAAGGGGGGATACGAAATAACCATAGCGGATGCATCGGATGGACGTCAAGTGGTTGATATTATCCCTCGGGGGCCAGAACTTCTTGTTTCAGAAGGCGAATCTATCAAATTTGATCAACCGTTGACAAGTAATCCTAATGTGGGCGGATTTGGTCAGGGAGATGCAGAAATAGTACTTCAAGATCCATTACGTGTACAAGGCCTTTTGTTCTTCTTCGCATCTGTTATTTTGGCGCAAATATTTTTGGTTCTTAAAAAGAAACAGTTCGAGAAGGTTCAATTGTCCGAAATGAATTTCTAGACTCGCAGATTTATCGACATCAAGTTTGTAAAAAGAACCAAATTCTTTTTAGCAATTATCATTATCTATTATAAAAAATGAAATTATAAAAAGCCTTTTTACTCTTTTTATACGAGATGCCGGGAATTCCTTGTACCACATTCCTAGTCATAGTA